TTTCTTTATTTTCAGAAGGAAGAATAGATTACGAACGAAGAACAAAATATTTAAAATATTTATTAACTAAAATTGTAACTGATGCTAATGGTCAAAAAATTAGCAGAAAATCGATTAGAATAAAAGAAATCTGTAAAAAAGTCCCTCGATGGTCATACAAATTAATCACTGATTTAGAACAACAATCGGGAGAATATCAGGAAGACGTACCGGTGGATCATGAAATTCGTTCAAGAAAAGCCAAACGTGTAGTAATTTTTACTACTAACAAAGAGGATACTGATCCTAATACGGATACTAATACGCCCGACCAAACCGACGAAATAGCTTTGATACGCTATTCACAACAATCAGACTTTCGGCGAGGTCTAATCAAGGGTTCTATGCGGTCTCAAAGGCGTAAAACAGTAATTTTAGAATTGTTTCAAGCAAATGTACATTCCCCTCTTTTTTTGGACAAAATACAAAAGTCCTCTCTTTTTTCTTTTGATATCTCCGGGTTTATTAAACGAAATTTTAGAAATTGGATGTGGAGGGGGGAAGGATTCAAAATTGTAGAGTATACAGAGAACCAAACAGAAAGAGAAGAAAAAAAAGAAAAGGACAAAAGACAGGAGAAAGCGCGAATAGAGATAGCAGAGGCCTGGGATACCATTCCATGTGCGCAAGTAATTAGAGGTTGCATGTTACTAACTCAATGTATTCTTAGAAAATATATTCTATTACCTTCATGCATAATTGCAAAAAATATTGGACGTATACTCCTATTTCAACTTCCTGAATGGTCTGAGGATTTCCAGGAATGGAATAGAGAGATGTATGTTAAATGTACCTATAATGGGGTTCCATTATCCGAAACAGAATTTCCGAAAAATTGGTTGACAGACGGTATTCAGATAAAAATCTTATTTCCTTTCTGTCTGAAACCTTGGGACAAATCGAAAGTAGGATCCTCTAAGAACGATCTAATGAAAAAGAAAAAAGAAAAAGATGATTTTTGTTTTTTAACGGTTTGGGGAATGGAAACTGAACTTCCTTTTGGTTCGCCCCGAAAACGACCTTCCTTTTTTAAACCCATTTTTAACGAATTCAAAAAAAAAATGGAAAAATTAAAAAAGAAGTATTTTCGAGTTCTAATAATTTTCAAAGGAAAAACAAAATTACTTCGAAAAGTTTCAAAAGAAACAAAAAAATGGGTTATCAAAAGTGTTATTTTGACAAAAAAAATAATAAAAGAACTTTCAAAAATCAATCCAATTTTATTATTTCGATTAAGAGAAGTAGAAGTATACGAATCGAAAGAAATTAAAGAAGAAAAAGATTCCATAATAAGCAATCAGATAATTCACGAATCATTTAGTCAAAGTGGATCTCCGAATTGGACAAATTTTTCATTGACAGAAAAAAAAATGAAGGATCTAACTGATCGAACAAGTACAATTGAAAATCAAATAGAAAGAATCAAAAAAGAGAAAAAAAAAGTAACTCCAAGAATAAATAATCTTAGTCCTAACAAAACAAGTTATAATGCTAAAAGATTCGAAAAATGGCAAATATTAAAAAGAAGAAATGCTCGAATAATTTGTAAATTACCCTTTTTTTTGAAATTTTTCATTGAAAGAATATACACAGATATCTTTTTATCTCTCATTAATATTCCCAGAATGAATACAGAATTTTTTCTTGAATCAACAAAAAAAATTATTGATAAATCCATTTACAATAATGAAAGAAAACAAGACATAATTAATATAAAAAAAAAAAAGAAAAATCCAATTCCGTTTATTTCGACTATAAAAAAGTCACTTGATAATATTAGTAATAGTAAAACAAATTCACATACTTTTTATGACTTATCCTACGTGTCCCAAGCATATGTATTTTACAAATTATCACAAATCCAAGTTAGTAACTCGTATAAATTAAGATCTGTTCTTCAATATCAAGAAATCCCTTTTTTTCTTAAGCCCGAAATAAAGGATTCTTTTGAAACGCAAGGAATGGTTCGTTCGAAATTAGGGGATAAGAAACTTCCGAATTATGAAATGAATCAATGGAAAAACTGGTTAAGAGGACATTATCAATACGATTTATCTCAGATCAGATGGTCTAGATTCCTACCAGAAAAATGGCGAAATATAGTTCATCGGCGTCATATAGCTAAAAAGAAAAATTTAAGCAAATGGCATTCATATGAAAAAGACCAATTAATTGATTCCAAAAAACAAAAACAATTTGAAGTAGATTCATTATCTAATCAAAAAGAGAATTTTCAAAAATACTATAGATATGATCTTTTATCATATAAATTTATTAATTATGAAACTAAAACGGAATGCTTTTTTTATAGATCTCCGTTTCAAGGAAATAAGAACCAAGAGATTTCTTATAACACGCCTAAAGAGACCTTTTTTTCTATGCTGAGAAGCATCCCTATTAATAATTATCTAGAAGGGGTGGATATTCTATATATGGAAAAAATGGCCGATAGAAAATATTTTGATTGGAAAATTCTCAATTTTGATCTTAGACAAAAAGTAGATATTGAGGCCTGGATCATGATCGATACCAATAGGAATCAAAATACTGAAATTCGTACTAATAATTCTCAAAAAAATTCTAAAAAAGATCTTTTTTATCTTAGGATTCCAGAAATAAATCTACCAAACTCCCACAAAGGATTTTTTGATTGGATAGGAATGAATGAAAAAATGCTAAAGCGTCCCATATCAAATCTGGAACATTGGTTCTTCCCAGAATTTGTATTACTTTATAATGCATATAAAACGAAACCTTGGTTTATACCAAGCAAATTACTTCTTTTAAATTTGAATAGAAATGAAAATAGTAGTGAAAATCAAAATGAAAATAAAAAGATCAATGAAAAGGAAAAGGGAAGTTTTTTGATAGCATCGAATAAAAAGCATCGAAATCAAGAAGAAAAAGAACCCACAAGTCGAGGAGATCTTGGATCCGTTCTCTCACAACAAAAAGATATTGAAGAAAGTAATGCAAGATCAAAGATGAAAAAAGGGAAAAAGAAAAAACAATACAAAAGCAAGACGGAAGCAGAACTAGATTTCTTCCTAAAACGTTATTTGCTTTTTCAATTGAGATGGGACGATACTTTGAATCAAAGAATGATCGATAATATCAAGGTATATTGTCTCCTGCTTAGACTGGTAGATCCAAGAAAAATTACTATATCCTCGCTTCAAAAGAGAGAAATGAGTTTGGATATAATGCTGATTCAGAAGAATTTAACTCTTACAGAATTGATGAAAAAAGGAGTATTGATTATAGAACCCATTCGTCTGTCTGGAAAAAAAGATGGACAATTTATTATGTATCAAACCATCGGTATTTCGTTGGTTCATAAGAGTAAGCACCAAACTAATCAAAAATACCAAGAGCAAAGATATGTTTCTAAGAATAATTTGGATGAAGCTATTTCACCATATCAAAGACTAACTGGAAATAGAAACAAAAATCGTTTTGATTTGCTTGTTCCTGAAAATATTTTATCGTTTAGACATCGGAGAAAATTCAGAATTTTAATTTGTTTCAATTCAAAGAATCGAAATGATATAGATAGAAATCTAGTATTTTTGAATGAAAAGAACGTAAAAAACAGCAGCAAAGTTTCACATGCCAATAACCATCTTGATAGAGAGGAAAATCAATTAATGAAATTCAAGCTCTTTCTTTGGCCTAATTATCGATTAGAAGATTTAGCTTGTATGAATCGTTATTGGTTTGATACCAATAATGGCAGTCGTTTCAGTATGTTAAGGATACATCTGTATCCACGATTGAAAATTTGTGGATAATACACTTTTTCTATATATCCTATACCCTATCCTATACCCTATTATAATATAGGGTATATGAAAGCAAACAAATACAAATACACGGATCACATGTCTTGTCTCACATTTCATTAATATCTCAATTAGATCTCGAAATGAATCAACAGAACCTTAGAACCTTCTTCATTTTAAGTCTCAAGTCAAATTCTTTTATACGAAAATGTACCAACCCCTTTTTTATCCCTATCTAAATCAATGAATCCAATTTCAAATTGGATTCGTTGATTTGAATTCAGAAAATTGGGAGTTCATAAAGAAATTTGGATCATATTATTGTATATACCACATTCAAATTAATGGCATTATTATTACTGATCGATAAAATCCATATCTGTAAAAAGGGAAAGGGAAATTTTTTTATGGTAAAAAATTCATTCATTTCGGTTATTTCTCAAAAAGAAAACGAAGAAAACAGAGGGTCTGTTGAATTTCAAGTATTCAGTTTCACCACTAAGATAAGGAGACTTACTTCACATTTGGAATTGCACAAAAACGACTCTTCATCTCAGAGAGGTTTGCGAAAAATTTTGGGAAAACGTCAACGACTGCTGGCCTATTTGTCAAAAAGAAATAGAGGACGCTATAAAGAATTAATCGGCGAGTTGGATATTCGAGAGATAAAAACTCATTAATTTGAAGCGTGATACCATTTAAGTTTAGTCGTTTAAATTTTGATGAACTTCTTTTTACTTTCAGTAATGCATGGAAGAATGACTCGGGAAAAACTTATGATTGCACCAACTACAAGAAAAGATCTCATGATAGTCAATATGGGCCCTCACCACCCATCAATGCATGGTGTTCTTCGACTGATTGTTACTCTCGATGGTGAAGATGTTATTGACTGTGAACCAATATTGGGTTATTTACATAGAGGGATGGAGAAAATTGCGGAAAATCGAACAATTATACAATATTTGCCTTATGTAACACGTTGGGATTATTTAGCTACTATGTTCACAGAAGCAATAACCGTAAATGGACCCGAGCAGCTAGGCAATATTCAAGTACCTAAAAGGGCTAGCTATATCAGAGCTATTATGTTGGAGTTGAGTCGTATTGCTTCCCATTTGTTATGGCTTGGCCCTTTTATGGCAGATATTGGGGCACAGACCCCTTTCTTCTATATTT